AAGTACTAAATTAGTAATATTCCTAGCTCTAAAGCCCACTCCTTCCCCATACTACAAGCGAAAGAGAAAATGTAAACACTACCATTAAAGCAGCCCAAGCGAGACTTACTATATCCATGTGAATGATGTCCCCTATCTCTATGAAATGAAGGAATTATTCCATTATTGATTCATAATCATAGTGGAATCAATGGTGCAGAGTCAAAATAGGATTCTTACTTACGGCTCTTTATGAAACAATTTCATGAATCCACTCATAAAAAGTTCCTATATTTCTTATTCAATAGAATTCTATTGAAATAGAAATAATTGGAAAAAAAAAGAAAATAGAATAATAAAAAATCAAATAAAATATAAGATATAAGAAAAAAAAGAAGAGCCATTCAACCATTCTGATTAAATTTATGAGCAGCACTAAGAGACTCTAGTGAGTCTGGATACAAAGTATTTTCAGTTCTTTCCACCCACAATTATTAAATGAATTTCCCATCAGCCTATCTAATCTAATTTCATCGCAGACAGAGTTAGTAGACACTACCTCAATATTAAGAAAGTTATAGTGTAAAATAATTAGGGAGTCTTTCTAATCTTTTTTAGAATCCTTTATTCAACCTTAGTAGCCAAAATGGAGTGTCTCTTAGGAACCTTTGGATACCAAGATTTCCGACTTCTTACTTTCATAGTTCTGATGCCCAGAATGAATTCTCACTATTTCTTTTATTTGATTCAATTCAGAATAGCCCAAACCAATCATTAATAAGATTGGGTTGCTTCAGATTTCTTGGTACCTGTTTTAGCCACACTCAGAACTCAGATTTTGAGAAAAAATATGACAGTCTTTTATAGGCCCTACGGAAATCAAGTATCGACAGACCTAGCCCTTGCCTATGCTTTTGCGGGGCAAGAATTCGTCAAGTTCGATCAACAGGATTAATAAATTCCAAGTATTTTTTTTTGTTGATCAGGCGACACCCAGATTCGAACTGGGGATAAAGGATTTGCAGTCCCCCGCCTTACCACTTGGCCATGCCGCCAAAAAATCCCATCCAAAATGGATAAAGAAATAAAGAAATTCTATAAGAAATTCGATTCTATTTATATTCTATTTATATTATAGAATTATATAGTATATATATATATACTTATATTCCTTATATTCTATTTATAATCTATTTCTAATTTATAGAATTCTATTTATTATTATTCTATTTCTCTCCTCATTTTGTTTTGATTTGAATTTTTTACTTTCTTAATTTCTTTTATTTTTGGATCTTGAATCCCATTGTACTTATCCTTTTCCAAAAAAGAATTCCTCTTTTTTATTGGATCCTGTTTCTATTCTTTTCTTCGATTGATTTTATCTCAAAACACGCGTCGCTTAAAAACTTACCTTCTCTTTTCACTTTTCTATAGATTCGATAGATCTATAGAAAAGTGAAAAGATTCCCGGCCCCGGTCACAGACCGTAAAATGCAGGGCAATTTAGAATAATTCACTCTTTACTTCATTAACTATTTACTTATTACTCTTTTACTCTTACTTACTTTTCTTACTTTGAATTAGCGAACAGCTCTTCAATTTGTATCTCCATTTGTATTCCCTTAATGGATGCAAAATCCAATTGATTTACGACTAATCATTATCAATTCTCATTATTCTAAATTATTCTAATTATAATAAAATATATGTGTATATGTAAACCCCAGAACAGTGTAAACTCCAGAACATAAATTTTTATACGTGGATACCGAGTCCGGGTCTATTTCTTATGCACATATCCCTATATAGGATCATCGTGCTTGAATATTTCATTGAATATAAATAGAAGATAGACATTATGGTAGAGTGCGACCTAACCTATGTTGCACCAAGTTCAATTATGATAAAAGATGTGATATACGGATAGCTAGATAGCTATATCGGCATGTACTTCCTAAAGATTACTCCTATGACTATATATGTACGCAATTCCATTGTATTTTAGAGATTCTACTACCAAAAAAAATATTTGCGAATTCCTTTTTGAACATTCAATTGCGTGTGCTAAAAAAATGGAAACTCTATGCTTTTCCTGATTCTTCTTTTTTTATCTCATTCATAGAGAGCAGATTGACTCTTGAATTCATTGATTTTCTCTTTTTTTGTACCCTGATCGTAATATCATAATAAAAGAATTAGGTATAAATTGGATCAATTTTGATATCCGATAAAAGACTCCATCAGCCTAAGTGACATAATTTTTCCCAGGAATGCTTTATCAATTTGCATTTATTTATATTTGTACCTGGCTCAAGCTCAAATTCGAACTTGCATCGAAAATGAAAATGCCCTCCATTTCTCTGTCTTGCTTCCGTTCATACGTATGATATATATGGATGGAGTTGACTAAAATTTTATGTGATTCAGTAAACAGAATATCCATTCCATCATTGCTAGATCAATCGGTATGGTTCGATGAATAGTGAGCCAAGTCGCCAATAATGGGATTTTTTCAATAAAA